GCTAGCGTAGCTTAATACAAAGCATAACACTGAAGATGTTAAGATGGGCCCTGAGAAGCTCCGCATGCACAAAGGCATGGTCCTGACCTTATTATCAGCTCTAACCCAACTTACACATGCAAGTCTCCGCAGTCCCGTGAGTACGCCCTTAATCCCCTGCCCGGGGACGAGGAGCGGGCATCAGGCACAAACCTTTAGCCCAAGACGCCTGGCCTAGCCACACCCCCAAGGGAATTCAGCAGTGATAAATATTAAGCCATAAGTGAAAACTTGACTCAGTCAGGGTTAAGAGGGCCGGTAAAACTCGTGCCAGCCACCGCGGTTAAACGAGAGGCCCTAGTTGATATGCAACGGCGTAAAGGGTGGTTAAGGAGGGTGAAATAATAAAGCCGAATGGCCCTTTGGCTGTCATACGCTTCTAGGAGTCCGAAGCCCAATATACGAAAGTAGCTTTAGGAAAGTCCACCTGACCCCACGAAAGCTGAGGAACAAACTGGGATTAGATACCCCACTATGCTCAGCCATAAACCTAGGCGTCCAACTACAATTAGACGTCCGCCCGGGTACTACGAGCATTAGCTTGAAACCCAAAGGACCTGACGGTGCCTCAGACCCCCCTAGAGGAGCCTGTTCTAGAACCGATAACCCCCGTTAAACCTCACCACTTCTAGCCACCCCAGCCTATATACCGCCGTCGTCAGCTTACCCTGTGAAGGTAATAAAAGTAAGCAAAATGGGCACAACCCAGAACGTCAGGTCGAGGTGTAGCGAACGAAGCGGGAAGAAATGGGCTACATTTTCTATTATAGAACACTACGGACATGCAACATGAAATAGTGCTTGAAGGAGGATTTAGTAGTAAAGAGGAAGCAGAGTGTCCTTTTGAACCCGGCTCTGAGGCGCGTACACACCGCCCGTCACTCTCCCCTGTCAAAATGCAACAAAGATACCTAACACCAGAGCGATGACAAGGGGAGGCAAGTCGTAACATGGTAAGTGTACCGGAAGGTGCACTTGGATTAAATTCAGGGCGTGGCTGAGCTAGCCAAGCATCTCACTTACACCGAGAAGACATCCATGCAAGTTGGATCACCCTGAGCCAACCAGCTAGCTTAATTACTAATATAACTCAACAATGTTCATAACAAGACAAGACCCAACAACACAAACTAAACCATTTTTTTACCTGAGTATGGGAGACAGAAAAGGTTCAATCTAAAGCAATAGAGAAAGTACCGCAAGGGAAAGCTGAAAGAGAAGTGAAACAACCCATATAAGCACCAGAAAACAAAGACTAAACCTTGTACCTTTTGCATCATGATTTAGCTAGCACCCTCAAGCAAAGAGACCTTTAGTTTGAAACCCCGAAACCAAGTGAGCTACCCCGAGACAGCCTATGTTAATTTAGGGCTAACCCGTCTCTGTGGCAAAAGAGTGGGAAGAGCTCCGGGTAGAAGTGACAGACCTACCGAACCTGGTGATAGCTGGTTGCCTGGGAAGTGGATAGAAGTTCAGCCTCGTACCCCCCAAACCAAGAGAGATATCACCAAGATACTAAGGGAAAAATACGAGAGTTAGTTAAAGGGGGTACAGCCCCTTTAACAAAGGATACAACCTTTACAGGAGGATAAAGATCATAATATGTAAAACATACTGTTCTAGTGGGCCTAAAAGCAGCCACCTAAATAGAAAGCGTTAAAGCTCAGACAGAAAGAAGTTTATTATACCGATAAAAAATCTTACTCCCCTAATTATATCAGGCCAACCCATGCCTACATGGAAGAAATTATGCTAAAATGAGTAACAAGAAGACTTGCTCTTCTCCCAGCACAAGTGTAGACCAGATCGGACCAACCACTGGAATTTAACGAACCCAACCCAAGAGGGCAATGTGAACAACAAGAACCTCAAGAAGAACTCACAACAAAATGATCGTTAACCCCACACTGGAGTGCTATTTTAAAGGAAAGACTAAAAGAAGGGGAAGGAACTCGGCAAACACAAGCCTCGCCTGTTTACCAAAAACATCGCCTCCTGCAACTAAATTGAGTATAGGAGGTCCAGCCTGCCCAGTGACTACGGGTTCAACGGCCGCGGTATTTTGACCGTGCAAAGGTAGCGCAATCACTTGTCTCTTAAATAGAGACCTGTATGAATGGCTAGACGAGGGCTTAACTGTCTCCCCCTTCCGGTCAGTGAAATTGATCTATCCGTGCAGAAGCGGGTGTAACCATACAAGACGAGAAGACCCTTTGGAGCTTAAGGTACAAAGTTCAACCACGTTAAACGACTTCATAAAAAGCAAGAACTTAGTGGCAAATGAAACTTTACCTTCGGTTGGGGCGACCACGGAGAAAAAACGAGCCTCCGAGTGGACTGGGCCAAACCCCTAAAGCTAAGAGAAACATCTATAAGCCGCAGAACATCTGACCAAAAATGATCCGACGAAAAAGCCGATCAACGAACCAAGTTACCCTAGGGATAACAGCGCAATCCTCTCCCAGAGTCCATATCGACGAGGGGGTTTACGACCTCGATGTTGGATCAGGACATCCTAATGGTGCAGCCGCTATTAAGGGTTCGTTTGTTCAACGATTAAAGTCCTACGTGATCTGAGTTCAAACAGGAGCAATCCAGGTCAGTTTCTATCTGTAACGCTACTTTTCCCAGTACGAAAGGATCGGAAAAGAGGGGCCCATACTTAAAGCATGCCCCACCCCTAATTGATGTAAACAAATAAATTAAGTAAAGGGCGGGCCAAAACCCCTGCCGCCCAAAATAAGGGCATACTGGGGTGGCAGAGCATGGTAAATTGCGAAAGGCCTAAGCCCTTTAAACCAGAGGTTCAAGTCCTCTTCCCAGTTTATGCTAAACACTCTAATAAGCCACCTAATCAATCCCCTTGCCTACATTGTCCCCGTCCTATTGGCGGTAGCCTTCCTAACCCTACTCGAACGGAAGGTATTAGGGTATATGCAACTACGAAAAGGACCCAATGTAGTAGGACCCTACGGATTATTACAACCTATCGCCGACGGAGTAAAACTGTTTATTAAAGAGCCCGTCCGCCCCTCCACCTCATCTCCCTTCCTCTTTTTAGCGACCCCTATTCTTGCACTAACCCTCGCCATAACGCTATGATCACCCATACCCATACCCTATCCCGTAATTGACCTTAACTTAGGAGTTCTGTTTATCTTAGCACTATCGAGCCTTGCAGTATATTCTATTCTTGGCTCAGGATGAGCATCAAATTCAAAATATGCACTAATTGGAGCTCTGCGGGCAGTCGCCCAAACAATTTCCTATGAAGTAAGTCTTGGACTTATTCTACTTTCAGTAATTGTTTTCTCTGGCGGTTACACTCTCCAAACGTTTAATATAGCCCAAGAAAGCGTATGACTACTGGCCCCTGCATGACCCTTAGCCGCAATATGGTATATCTCAACCCTAGCAGAAACTAACCGGGCACCCTTTGATTTAACAGAAGGTGAATCAGAACTTGTATCAGGATTTAATGTAGAGTATGCAGGAGGACCCTTTGCTTTGTTTTTCCTGGCCGAATATGCAAATATCCTATTAATGAACACCCTATCCACCATCTTGTTCTTAGGCACATCATATTTTCCAGGCGTACCAGAATTAACAACAATTGGTATTATGGTTAAAGCCGCATTTTTGTCCGTGGTGTTCCTATGAGTTCGAGCCTCCTACCCACGGTTTCGGTATGATCAGCTAATACACCTCGTATGGAAAAACTTTCTTCCCCTAACGCTAGCACTTGTATTATGACACATCTCTCTCCCAATTGCACTAGCGGGCCTTCCCCCACAACTTTAGCTTAGGAACTGTGCCCGAGTGCCTAGGGACCACTTTGATAGAGTGGCCAACAGGGGCTAAAATCCCCTCAGTTCTTAGAAAGAAGGGGGTCGAACCCATGCCCAAGAGATCAAAACTCTTAGTGCTTCCTCTACACCACTTTCTAAGATGGGGTCAGCTAAATAAGCTTTCGGGCCCATACCCCGAACATGACGGTTAAACTCCCTCCTCCATCAATGAACCCTTATGTACTCGCAACACTATTGTCCAGTCTAGGCCTGGGAACCACCCTAACCTTTGCTAGCTCCCATTGACTGTTAGCCTGAATAGGATTAGAGATTAACACCTTAGCAATTATCCCCTTAATAGCACAGCACCACCACCCCCGCGCAGTAGAGGCGACCACAAAATATTTTTTAACTCAAGCCACCGCAGCAGCCATAATCCTATTTGCAAGCACAACAAATGCTTGGATTACAGGGACATGAAATATGGATAATATATCAAACCCCATTGCCAGCGCAATAATCATCGCTGCCCTGGCACTTAAAATTGGACTAGCACCTATACACTTCTGAATACCTGAGGTATTACAAGGACTGGATCTCTTAACGGGATTAATTTTATCAACATGACAAAAACTTGCCCCACTCGCCCTCATTATTCAGACAGCCCAAGCTATTGACCCCCTGCTACTCACGGCACTAGGACTTATATCTACACTTGTTGGCGGATGGGGTGGATTAAACCAAACCCAGTTGCGGAAGATCTTAGCCTATTCCTCGATTGCACATATAGGTTGAATAGTTATTATTCTCCAATATGCCCCCCACCTCACCCTTCTTGCACTACTCACGTACATCTTTATAACATCTGCCGCCTTCCTCACCCTAAAGAGTTCATCCGCTACAAAGATTGGTACCCTCACAATCATTTGATCAAAGAACCCTGTCTTGACAACAACCACTGCCCTAGTACTATTATCCCTCGGAGGCCTACCACCACTTACGGGATTTATACCAAAATGAATAATTCTCCAAGAACTAGCAAAGCAAGACCTCCCCCTTATTGCTACAGTTATAGCTCTCGCCGCCCTGCTTAGTCTCTACTTCTATTTACGGCTCTGTTATGCAATAACGCTTACCATCTCCCCTAACACTGTTAACTCGACCACCCCCTGACGGGTCCAGACAGCCCAAGCCTCCTTACCCCTAGCCTTCTTTACCGTGTCAGCGCTAGGCCTCTTGCCCGTGACTCCGGCTATTATAATACTAGTCACCTAGGAACTTAGGATAACATTAAGACCAAGAGCCTTCAAAGCTCTAAGCAGAAGTGAAAATCTTCTAGTCCCTGATAAGACCTACAAGAGTCTATCTTGCATTTTCTAATTGCAAATCAAACGTTTTTATTAAACTAAGGCCTTTCTAGATGGGAAGGCCTCGATCCTACAAACTCTTAGTTAACAGCTAAGCGCTCAAGCCAGCGAGCATCCATCTACTTTTCCCGCCATGGCCTAGTAAGGCGGGAAAAGCCCCGGCAGGGTATTACTCTGCGTCTCTGGATTTGCAATCCAACGTGTTCCTTCACCACGGGACTTTGATAGGAAGAGGACTTGAACCTCTGTCTTCGGGGCTACAACCCACCGCCTAGGCACTCGGCTACCCTACCTGTGGCAATTACGCGCTGATTCTTTTCTACAAACCACAAAGACATTGGTACCCTTTATCTTGTATTTGGTGCCTGAGCCGGAATAGTGGGGACCGCTTTAAGCCTCCTTATTCGGGCCGAACTAAGCCAACCTGGGTCACTTTTAGGCGATGACCAAATTTATAACGTCATCGTTACCGCCCACGCCTTCGTAATAATTTTCTTTATAGTAATGCCAATTCTTATTGGCGGATTCGGAAACTGACTTGTGCCACTAATAATTGGCGCACCAGACATGGCATTCCCCCGAATAAATAATATAAGCTTCTGACTACTTCCCCCATCATTTCTACTATTGCTAGCTTCTTCTGGCGTTGAGGCCGGTGCCGGAACAGGATGAACGGTGTACCCCCCACTCGCAGGTAACCTTGCCCATGCAGGAGCATCAGTTGACCTTACAATCTTCTCACTCCACCTAGCAGGAGTATCCTCGATTTTAGGGGCAGTTAATTTTATTACCACAATTATTAATATGAAACCCCCAGCCATCTCCCAATATCAAACACCCCTCTTTGTATGGGCCGTACTTGTAACCGCTGTTCTTCTCCTCCTGTCACTTCCAGTTCTAGCTGCAGGAATTACAATACTTCTAACAGACCGAAATCTTAATACTACATTCTTCGACCCGGCAGGGGGAGGAGACCCAATCTTATATCAACACTTATTCTGATTCTTTGGCCACCCAGAAGTTTATATTCTTATTTTACCCGGATTTGGTATTATTTCACACGTCGTAGCCTACTACGCAGGTAAAAAAGAACCATTTGGTTATATAGGAATAGTATGAGCCATAATAGCCATCGGCCTTCTCGGGTTTATCGTCTGAGCCCATCACATATTCACTGTCGGAATAGACGTAGACACCCGTGCCTACTTTACATCTGCAACAATAATTATTGCCATCCCAACCGGTGTGAAAGTATTTAGCTGACTTGCTACACTTCACGGAGGATCTATCAAATGAGAAACTCCTATGCTATGAGCCTTGGGATTTATTTTCCTCTTTACAGTGGGAGGACTAACAGGAATCGTCCTAGCTAATTCATCACTTGATATTGTTCTTCATGACACATAMTATGTCGTCGCCCACTTCCACTATGTACTATCAATGGGGGCCGTATTTGCCATTATAGCAGCCTTTGTTCACTGATTCCCGTTATTTTCAGGATACACCTTAAACGACACTTGAACAAAAATCCACTTTGCCGTAATATTTATTGGTGTTAACCTTACGTTCTTCCCACAACACTTCCTGGGTCTAGCAGGAATACCACGACGGTATTCTGACTACCCAGACGCCTATGCCCTATGAAATACAGTGTCATCCATTGGCTCACTTATCTCGCTTGTAGCAGTAATTATGTTCCTATTTATTCTCTGAGAAGCCTTCGCCGCTAAACGAGAAGTATCCTCAGTAGAGCTAACTATAACGAATGTAGAATGACTACACGGCTGCCCTCCACCATATCACACGTTTGAAGAGCCAGCATTTGTCCAAGTTCAATCAAACTAACGAGAAAGGGAGGAATTGAACCCCCATGTACTGGTTTCAAGCCAGTCACATAACCACTCTGTCACTTTCTTCTAAAGACATTAGTAAAATACGTAAATTACATCACCTTGTCGAGGTGAAATCGCAGGTTAAACCCCTGTATGTCTTAACCCAACACTTAATGGCACATCCCACACAACTAGGATTCCAAGACGCAGCATCACCCGTTATAGAAGAACTTCTTCACTTCCATGACCACGCCCTAATAATTGTATTTTTAATTAGCACATTGGTACTCTATATTATTGTTGCAATGGTCTCGACTAAACTTACCAATAAATATATTTTAGACTCCCAAGAAATCGAAATTGTATGAACAGTTCTACCAGCAGTTATTCTAGTCTTAATTGCCCTCCCCTCCCTTCGAATTTTATACCTTATAGACGAAATTAACGACCCCCACTTGACAATCAAAGCCATAGGACACCAATGATATTGAAGCTACGAATATACAGACTACGAAGACCTAGGGTTTGACTCCTACATGATTCCAACTCAAGACCTTACACCGGGCCAGTTTCGACTCCTAGAGACGGATCACCGAATAGTAGTTCCAATAGAATCACCAGTTCGTGTTCTAGTATCCGCTGAAGACGTACTTCACTCTTGAGCAGTCCCGTCTCTTGGCGTAAAAATAGACGCAGTACCAGGACGATTGAACCAAACTGCCTTTATTGCCTCACGCCCAGGTGTATTTTATGGACAATGCTCTGAAATTTGCGGGGCTAACCACAGTTTTATGCCTATTGTAGTTGAAGCCGTCCCACTAGAACACTTCGAGAGCTGATCCTCACTAATGCTAGAAGACGCTTCACTAGAAAGCTAATTATTGGACAAAGCGTTGGCCTTTTAAGCCAAAGTTTGGTGACTACCGACCACCTCTAGTGAAATGCCCCAACTTAACCCTAATCCCTGATTCGCGATTCTAGTATTCTCATGAATCATTTTCCTTACCATTATCCCAACCAAAGTCTTAAACCACATAACACCAAACGAACCAACCCCAATAAGTGAAGAAAAACATAAGACTGACCCCTGAGACTGACCATGATAGTAAGCTTTTTTGATCAATTTGCAAGCCCATCCTTCCTGGGAGTTCCACTTATCGCCGTTGCAATTGCACTCCCATGAGTACTATTTCCAACCCCGCCATCCCGGTGGGTAAATAACCGACTTATTACTGTTCAAACATGATTTATTAACCGGTTTACTAATCAATTAATAATACCCCTAAACGTGGGAGGACATAAATGAGCACTACTACTGGCCTCTTTGATAATATTCCTTATTACTATTAACATACTAGGCCTTCTCCCTTACACCTTCACACCTACAACACAACTATCGTTAAATATAGGACTTGCTGTGCCACTATGACTTGCCACAGTTATTATTGGCATACGAAATCAACCAACAGTCGCTCTTGGACACCTTCTACCAGAAGGAACCCCTATCCCACTAATTCCTGTATTAATTATCATCGAAACAATTAGCCTATTTATTCGACCATTGGCCTTAGGAGTCCGGCTTACAGCCAACTTAACTGCAGGCCACCTACTTATTCAACTTATCGCCACAGCCGTATTCGTGTTACTGCCCATAATACCAACGGTAGCTATTCTAACGGCTGCTGTCCTGTTCCTTTTAACACTTCTAGAAGTTGCAGTAGCAATAATTCAAGCCTATGTATTCGTGTTACTCCTAAGCCTCTATTTGCAAGAGAACGTTTAATGGCCCACCAAGCACATGCATATCATATGGTTGATCCTAGCCCATGACCACTAACCGGAGCCGTCGGTGCCCTACTAATAACATCCGGCCTAGCAATCTGGTTTCACTTCCACTCAGTAACACTGATAACCCTCGGACTAATTCTCGCACTTCTAACAATATTCCAATGATGACGTGATGTAATTCGTGAGGGAACCTTTCAAGGTCACCACACACCCCCAGTACAAAAAGGACTGCGATACGGGATAATCCTATTTATTACTTCCGAAGTGTTCTTTTTTCTAGGCTTCTTTTGAGCCTTTTATCACTCAAGCCTAGCCCCAACACCTGAGCTGGGCGGATGTTGGCCTCCTACAGGCATCACCACATTAGACCCCTTTGAAGTACCCCTTCTTAATACGGCTGTACTACTAGCATCTGGGGTAACAGTCACATGAGCCCATCATAGTATTATAGAAGGCGAACGGAAACAAGCCATTCAATCTCTCGCACTTACAATTTTACTAGGGTTTTATTTTACTGCCCTTCAAGCCATAGAATATTATGAAGCACCTTTCACAATTGCAGACGGAGTATACGGTTCTACATTCTTTGTAGCAACAGGATTCCATGGACTACATGTTATTATTGGCTCAACCTTTTTAGCCGTATGCCTCCTCCGCCAGATTCAATACCACTTTACATCCGAACATCATTTCGGCTTTGAAGCCGCTGCTTGATATTGACATTTTGTCGACGTAGTGTGATTATTCCTTTACGTATCCATCTATTGATGAGGCTCATATCTTTCTAGTATTAACGTTAGTACAAGTGACTTCCAACCATTCAGTCTTGGTTAAACCCCAAGGAGAGATAATGAACTTAATTATAACTATTTTCGCTATTACAATAGCCCTATCATCAATTCTAGCAATTGTATCCTTCTGACTACCCCAAATAAACCCGGACGCAGAGAAACTCTCCCCTTATGAATGTGGATTTGACCCACTAGGATCCGCCCGACTACCCTTCTCCCTACGATTTTTCTTGGTAGCAATTCTCTTCCTTTTATTTGATTTAGAAATTGCCCTCCTCCTCCCCTTACCCTGAGGTGATCAACTCCACAGCCCAACCGGAACATTCTTTTGAGCCACTACGGTTCTAATACTATTAACCCTTGGACTAGTTTACGAGTGAACCCAAGGAGGTCTAGAATGAGCAGAATAGGAGGCTAGTCCAAAAAAGACCTCTGATTTCGGCTCAGAAAATTGTGGTTTAAATCCACGGCCCCCTTATGACACCAGTACACTTTAGCTTTAGCTCAGCCTTTACTTTAGGGCTTATAGGACTAGCATTCCATCGTACGCATTTACTTTCCGCATTATTGTGCTTGGAGGGAATGATATTATCCCTATTTATTGCACTAGCCCTATGAGCACTACAATTCGAATCAACAAGCTTCTCTACGGCCCCTATGCTACTACTGGCCTTCTCCGCCTGTGAAGCAAGCACAGGCCTCGCACTCTTAGTAGCCACAGCCCGGACCCACGGCACCGATCGCTTGCAAAATCTTAATCTTCTACAATGCTAAAAGTGTTAATTCCCACGATCATGATATTTCCAACAATCTGGTTAACCTCTCCCAAATGATTATGAACAACCACAACCGCCCATGGTCTCACAATCGCCCTTATTAGCCTTACATGACTCAAGTGAACGTCAGAAACCGGATGAACTATGTCTAGTTCATATTTAGCCACAGACCCCTTATCTACCCCCCTCTTGGTTCTGACATGCTGACTCTTGCCCTTAATAATTTTAGCCAGCCAAAACCATGTAAACCCTGAGCCAATTAACCGGCAGCGCCTCTATATTACACTTCTAACCTCACTCCAAGCTTTCCTAATTATGGCCTTTGGCGCCACAGAGATCATCATATTCTATATCATATTTGAAGCTACACTTATCCCAACTCTCATCATTATTACCCGATGAGGTAACCAAACTGAACGTCTCAACGCAGGTACTTACTTTCTGTTTTATACTTTAGCCGGATCCCTGCCGCTTTTAGTAGCTCTCCTTCTCCTCCAACAGTCTACAGGGACTTTGTCGCTCTTAGTCATTCAGTATGCCCAGCCAATATTACTAAACTCCTGAGGCCACAAAATCTGGTGAGCGGGTTGCTTGATCGCCTTTTTAGTAAAAATACCGCTGTATGGGGTACACCTATGATTACCGAAAGCACACGTAGAAGCCCCCGTTGCAGGATCTATAGTCCTAGCAGCAGTCCTACTGAAGCTTGGGGGATACGGAATAATACGGATAATAATTATACTAGACCCGCTCTCTAAAGAACTAATTTATCCATTTATTATCTTAGCATTATGGGGCATTATCATGACAGGGTCTATTTGCCTACGACAAACTGATCTTAAGTCACTGATTGCATACTCCTCCGTGAGCCACATAGGCCTCGTAGCAGGAGGTATTCTAGTTCAAACCCCATGAGGATTCTCAGGAGCAATCATCCTAATAATTGCGCATGGCTTAGTATCCTCTATACTATTTTGTTTAGCTAATACGGCCTATGAGCGAACCCACAGCCGAACCATAGTCCTTGCACGAGGATTACAAGTAATTTTTCCCTTAACAGCAGTTTGATGATTTATTGCTAACCTAGCTAACCTAGCATTACCCCCACTCCCTAATCTAATAGGAGAGCTTATGATTATCACAACCCTATTTAACTGATCCCCCTGGACTATTGCACTTACTGGACTAGGAACATTAATTACCGCGGGCTACTCTCTTTACATGTTCCTAATATCCCAACGCGGTCCAACACCAAATCACATCATGAAACTTCCACCATTTCACACCCGAGAACATCTATTGATAGCTCTCCATCTCATTCCAGTAATTCTCCTTGTAACAAAGCCAGAGCTTATGTGAGGCTGATGTTACTAGTAAGTATAGTTTAACTAAAATATTAGATTGTGATTCTGAAGACAGGGGTTAAAGCCCCCTTACTCACCAAGGAAGGACAGAAATCAGTAAGTACTGCTAATACTTACGTACCGGGGTTAAAATCCTCGGCTTCTTTACGCTTCTGAAGGATAACAGCTCATCCGTTGGTCTTAGGAACCAGAAACTCTTGGTGCAAATCCAAGTGGAAGCTATGAGTCCGACGACCCTAGCCATATCATCTTCATTCCTTTTAGTCCTCACAGTTCTTATTTTTCCGCTACTAATAACACTGAGCCCAAACCCTCAAAAACCAGAGTGAGCATCCACATACGTTAAAACTGCCGTTAGCACTGCATTCTTCATCAGCCTATTACCACTTATAATTTTTCTAGACCAAGGAGTAGAAAGCATTACTACAAATTGACAATGAATAAACACACAAATATTTGACACAAACATTAGCTTCAAGTTTGACCACTATTCCCTTATTTTTACCCCCATTGCCCTCTATGTAACTTGATCCATCCTAGAGTTTGCGTTATGATATATGCACTCCGACCCCAACATGAACCGATTCTTCAAATATTTACTCTTATTCCTAGTAGCCATAATCACCCTCGTTACAGCAAACAACATATTTCAACTGTTTATCGGTTGGGAGGGAGTCGGAATCATATCCTTCCTCCTCATCGGCTGGTGACATGGCCGAGCAGACGCCAACACAGCGGCCCTCCAGGCCGTCATTTATAACCGTGTTGGGGATATCGGACTTATCTTAGCTATAGCCTGATTCGCCATAAACCTCAATTCCTGGGAAATTCAACAAATTTTCTTTTTATCAAAAAACTCCGACATGACACTTCCTTTAGTCGGACTTATCCTTGCAGCAACGGGAAAGTCGGCCCAATTCGGCCTGCATCCGTGGCTTCCATCTGCCATAGAGGGCCCTACGCCAGTATCTGCCCTACTTCACTCTAGCACCATAGTTGTTGCAGGTATCTTCTTGTTAATTCGCCTTCACCCACTTATAGAGAATAATCAGCTGGCGCTAACGATTTGCCTTTGTTTAGGCGCACTGACCACCCTATTTACAGCCACTTGCGCCCTGACCCAGAATGACATTAAAAAAATTGTCGCTTTCTCAACATCTAGCCAGCTCGGGCTAATAATGGTTACAATTGGACTAAATCAACCACAACTAGCATTTCTTCATATTTGTACACACGCATTCTTTAAAGCCATGCTTTTCCTGTGCTCTGGATCTATTATTCACAGTCTTAATGATGAGCAAGATATTCGGAAAATGGGCGGCCTTCACAAACTCATGCCTGCTACCTCAGCCTACCTCACAGTGGGAAGCCTAGCACTGACAGGTACCCCGTTCCTTGCCGGGTTCTTCTCAAAAGATGCCATTATTGAAGCCCTAAACACCTCCTACCTCAACGCCTGAGCCCTAACTCTAACACTAATCGCCACCTCCTTCACTGCAGTTTACAGCTTTCGAGTCGTATACTTCGTAACTATAGGATCCCCTCGATTCCTTCCATTATCCCCAATCAATGAAAACAATCCATTAGTGATTAAGCCCATTAAACGACTCGCCTGAGGGAGCATTATTGCGGGACTTATCATTACCCTCAACTTCCTACCCTTGAAAACATCAGTCATAACAATGCCCCCCACTCTAAAACTGATAGCCCTTATCGTAACTATTATTGGACTCCTAGTAGCCATAGAACTTGCAGCTATAACCAATACGCAACTTAAAATTACCCCTAAAACTTCTACACACCATTTCTCAAATATACTAGGGTATTTTCCTGCATTAATACATCGACTCTCTCCAAAAGCTAACCTAACCCTAGGACAATCAGCTGCCACTAAGCTTGACCAGACATGATTTCAAACTGCAGGCCCAAAAGGATTAACACTTACCCAAATAATAATAGCAAAGATAATAAATGATATTCAACGAGGAATAATTAAAACATACCTAACCATTTTCCTTTTAACTATGACCTTGGCCATTCTCCTAGCCCTTATTTAAACTGCTCGAAGTGTTCCGCGACTCAAACCCCGAGTAAGCTCCAACACCACAAGCAGGGTTAAGAGCAACACCCAAGCGCAAATAACTAACATTGCCCCCCCAAAGGAGTATATTATAGCTACACCTCCAACATCCCCCCGCAACATAGAAAACTCTTTCAACCCATCGATAATTACCCAAGAACCCTCATATCAACCCCCTCAGAATAATCCAGCTATAAAAACAACACCCAACAGATAAATCAAGACGTACCCAGCCACTGAACGACTCCCCCAGGCCTCTGGAAAAGGCTCAGCAGCTAAAGCTGCCGAATAAGCAAACACCACAAGTATCCCCCCTAAATAAATCAAGAAAAGAACCAAAGATAGGAAAGACCCCCCACAGCCGACCAATACCCCACACCCAACTCCTGCTGCCACCACTAACCCTAAAGCAGCAAAATAAGGCGTAGGATTGGACGCAACAGCAATTAGTCCCACAATCAGAGCTACCAGTAATAAAAACACAAAATAAGTCATAATTCTTACTCGGATTTTAACCGAGACCAGTGACTTGAAGAACCACCGTTGTATTCAACTACAAGAACACTAATGGCAAGCCTACGAAAAACGCACCCGCTAATAAAAATCGCTAATGACGCACTAGTTGACCTCCCAACCCCGTCTAATATTTCTGTAATGTGAAACTTCGGATCCCTCCTAGGATTATGCTTAATTACCCAAATCCTAACGGGATTATTCTTAGCCATACACTACACCTCCGATATCTCAACTGCATTCTCATCTGTAACACATATCTGCCGGGATGTTAACTATGGCTGACTCATTCGAAATATACATGCCAACGGCGCATCATTCTTCTTCATCTGTATTTATATGCACATTGCCCGAGGCCTATACTACGGGTCATACCTTTATAAAGAGACCTGAAACATCGGCGTAGTGCTACTTCTTCTAGTGATAATAACAGCCTTTGTTGGCTACGTCCTGCCATGAGGACAAATATCCTTTTGGGGTGCCACTGTCATTACAAATCTACTATCAGCAGTTCCTTATATGGGCGACACCCTTGTCCAATGAATCTGAGGCGGCTTCTCAGTAGATAACGCAACACTAACGCGGTTCTTCGCCTTCCACTTCCTCTTCCCATTTGTCATCGCCGGTGCAACCATTCTACACCTACTCTTCTTACACGAAACAGGATCGAACAACCCCGCCGGACTAAATTCTGACGCGGATAAAATTTCTTTCCACCCATACTTCTCATATAAAGACCTTCTTGGCTTTGTATTAATACTATTAGCTCTTACATCATTAACTTTATTTTCTCCAACTCTCCTCGGCGACCCAGAGAATTTCACCCCAGCAAACCCGCTAGTCACCCCGCCACATATTCAACCAGAGTGATACTTCCTGTTTGCCTACGCTATCCTACGATCCATCCCAAATAAACTGGGAGGGGTCCTAGCGCTATTATTTAGCATTTTAGTGCTTATAGTCGTACCGATTTTACACACCTCAAAACAACGAGGATTAACTTTCCGCCCGGTTACCCAATTTCTATTCTGAACTTTAGTAGCAGATATAATCATCCTGACATGAATTGGCGGCATACCCGTAGAACACCCATACATTATCATCGGCCAAATCGCGTCGGTCCTATACTTTGCACTCTTCCTAGTTCTTGCCCCGCTTGCAGGGTGAGTGGAAAACAAAGCATTAAAATGAGCTTGCCCTAGTAGCTTAGCTTAAAAGCATCGGTCTTGTAATCCGAAGATCGAGGGTTAAATTCCCTCCTAGCGCCCAGAAAAAGGAGATTTTAACTCCCACCTCTGGCTCCCAAAGCCAGAATTCTAAATTAAACTATCTTCTGATAGTAACCTATATAGCCGGTATATACGTAGCATCACGTATGTCCCAATACATATATATGGTCTAGCCCAGCACATAGCATATTTAATGTTATGTGTTGTGTTAGTACATATATATGTATTATCACCATTCATTTATCTTAACCTAAAAGCAAGTACTAACGTCTAAGACGTACATAGATCATATCATTAAAACTCAAAAATAATTTATTATAACCTGGGAACTATATTATTCCCCTAGATATGGCACTCACAATTTTCCTTGAAATAAACACCTAAGGTTTAAATTAAACATATTAATGTAGTAAGAGACCACCAACCGGTTCATATAAGGCATATCATGCATGATAGAATCAGGGACACAACATGTGGGGGTCGCACACTGTGAACTATTCCTTGTATCTGGTTCCTATTTCAGGTACATAACTGTAGAATTCCACCCTCGGATAATTATACTGGCATCTGATTAATGGTGTAATTACATACTCCTCGTTACCCAACATGCCGGGCGTTCTTTTATATGCATAGGGGTTCTCTTTTTTGGTTTCCTTTCACTTACATCTCAGAGTGCAGGCACAAGTAACATCTCAAGGTGGTATATTTCCCTTGATATAGTTAAAGTGGGTTCATTATTAAAAGACATAACTTAAGAATTACATATTGTTCAATCAAGKGSRTAACATATTCWTCCTTTYTTYAACTTACCCTAATATATACGCCCCCYTTTTYGGTTTTTGCGSGACAAACCCCCCTACCCCCWACGCTCAGCAAATCCTGTTYTCCTTGTCAAACCCCGAAACCAARGAAGGTTCGAGAAAGTGCAGGCTAACAAGNTGAGATATCCATTAGCCATCCGCATTATATATATATATATACGTGCCATATCGCCCCTAAAAGAATTCCCCAAGAATAACCTAAAAAACACTGCTAAATTTTGGGGTAAATTTCTCAATGCTAAAATATCCAACATATTTAATC